CTTCTTCGAGCTCGGCTTGTGGAAGAAGGGACCGAGAAAAAAATATCAGCAACCACTGGGTTTATTACGGGACAGCTCATAATGTTTCTATCGATCTATTATGCGCCTTTGCATCTAGCATTGGGTAGACCCCATACAATAACTGTCATAGCTCTACCCTATCTTTTATTTCAGTTCTTCGGCAATAATCACAAAAACTTTTTGAATTATGGATACAAGAATCCAAATTCAATACGTAATTTTAGTATTCAAAGAATATTCTTTCAGAATCTTATTTTTCAGTTATTAAACCCCCTTTTTTTACCAAGTTCAATATTAATAAGATTAGTGAATCTTTATTTGTTTAGTAAATAAATAAGAAATACCAAATTAGTATAAAGATTAATAAATATAGAATATAGAATAAAATATACGAAGAAATTCGCCCACCTCCCACATATTTGATAGTCTCCCCCATCAAAAAACTTGTAATACCTATTCCATTTGGAATTCCATCAATTATTTTTTTATCCAAAAAAGAATTGAATTTAACGAATTTTCTTACACTTTGAATTAAAAATCTCTCATAAAAAACATCTATATAACCACGATTATATGACCAATCATATATGACATTTTTAAAATTATTGACAACAATTTTATTAGGAAAACTTTTTTCAAATAAATTTAATAAATTCAAATTTTGTAAATCGGAAGAAATAGGTTTGTAAAAAAAAGACGCTATAAATATTCCGAAAAAAGTGAGAATCACCGAAAAAGTTGCGTTTGTCAAAAATTCATACCAATCCACAAAATTTTTTGAATTTTTATGCAAAAGGTCTATAAACGGAATTAACAATTTGGATAATATATCCCAATCTATTCCTTTTTGGCTGAAAGAAATTCCTATGGACCCGACCAATAAAGTAAAGAGCACTAAAACAAGCATAGAAAATCGCATAGTATTGTCCGATTCATGAGGATATAAACAAGCAGTTTTTTTAGTACCGAAATGGGTAATATCGAAAAAAAGACGTGTTATATTTTTGACATTTTGATTAATTCGATGTGGATATATCTTCTGGATAATAAAAGCAGTTATTTCATTCTTATTTATTCTTGATAAAGCTAAGAAAAAATTTTTGTTTTTTAATATATGTTTTACTTCTTTTTTCCCCCATAAAGATATTGAATAGAATGAACTATTTTTTTTTCCATTGAAATTTAGAAAATGAACGTTTAAATATCCTTCAAAAACTAGTAAATAGATCCGAAACATGTAAAATGCAGTTAATCCTGCTGTGGAACAAGCTATTATTGCAAAAATTGGTGAATACAACCAACTATCATTAAGAATCTCATCTTTAGACCAAAAACAAGCAAAGGGTGGAATACCACAAAGAGAAAGTGTACCCACTAAAAAAGAAGTTTTTGTAATTGGTAGATGTTTTGTTAAACCGCCCATAAGAACCATATTTTGACTTTTAGCTGGAGAGTAACCAACAACCCCTTCCATTGAATGAATAATGGATCCAGATCCTAAGAACAACAATGCTTTTGAATAAGCATGAGTAATCAAATGAAATAAAGCGGCTCTATAAGATCCCATACCTAGAGCTAACATCATATAACCCAATTGAGACATTGTGGAATAGGCCAAATTTTTCTTAATATCTTTTTGCGCAATAGCTAAAGTCGCTCCCAATACTACTGTTATTATACCTATAAAAGCTATTCCATTCATTATTATGGGTAGAACTATGAAAAGAGGAAGAAGCCGAGCTACAAGAAAAATTCCCGCCGCTACCATAGTAGCAGCGTGTATAAGGGCGGAAATAGGAGTAGGCCCTTCCATAGCATCTGGTAGCCATACATGAAGAGGAAATTGTGCGGATTTAGCGACTGAGCCGCAAAATAGCAAGAAGGCAAACAAAGTAAGAAAAAAAATATTAACTTCATTTTTATAAATCAAGTTATTTATTATTTGAAATAAATCCCGAAATTCCAAACTACCTGTTATCCAATAAAGACCTAAAATTCCCAATAATAAACCAAAATCCCCTACACGATTAGTTACAAATGCTTTTTGACAAGCATTTGCGGCAATAGGACGTGTGAACCAAAAGCCTATTAATAAATAAGAACACATTCCAACCAATTCCCAAAAAACATAAATTTGTATCAAATTCGAACTAGTAACTAATCCCAACATTGAGAGATTAAAAAGAGTCATATAAGCAAAAAATCTCAAATATCCTTGATCATGAGACATATAATTATCACTATAAATAAGAACCAGAATGCCAACAGTAGTAATTAAGATTGACATAATAGAAGTAAGTGAATCGACCAAGTACCCAAACTCTAACGAAAGATCATTATTTATGGTCCAAGACCATAGATATTGATAAATAGAACTTTTATTGATTTGATGAATAGACAGATCAATCGAAAAAATCATAACTATAGTTAACAATAAAGTACTAGGAAAAGCCCACATACGGCGAAGATTTTTGGTTGCCTTCGGAAAAAGTAAAAGTCCCATTCCTATTAACATAGGAACTGGAAATGGAATAAAAGGTATGATCCATGAATATTGCTGTGTATATTCCATACAATAAACAAAAAAAATTCTGATTCCAATGAATTTTGTTTCTTATTCGTCAGTTTTTATTTTATCTTTTTTGTAAAGAAGGGTTCGGTTAATAAAAAAGTAAACATAGAATAGAATTAAAATAGAATGATCTATTATTCATTATTCTCAATCTTTGCACAATATTTCAAAAATATTACAAAGTATAAACTTAAAAAGGACCAATACCTAAATTCCTAGTGAAAATCAACTTTTTTTTGATTCATATGACACAACTCAATAATAATTTTGTTAACTAATTTAATCTTTTCTATTACAATAGAAAAATATCCAAAATTAAAAAAAGAAAAAGGATTCTAATATTCAGTGTTTTACTTAAAAAAAAAGGGGGGGAAACAAAAAAGTGTGAATTAAGATAGAAAAGATATATGATTAATTAAAAATAAATTCATTTTCATTTATAGATAAATGTCTTTCACATCGAACTTTAGAACAATTAAAAACAATACTAATTCTATGGCAGTTCCAAAAAAGCGCACTTCTATATCAAAAAAAATTATTCGTAACAATTTATGGAAAAAGAAGGGATATTGGACAAGATTGAAAGCTTTTTCATTAGCGCAATCGATTTTTACGGGGAATTCAAAAAGCTTTTTTTGTAACAAATACAAACGTTAGAATAATTTCAATTAACTTGATTCAACAAATATTATTAAGTAAAAAAGTACTAATACTAATCTAATATAAATTAAATATCTAATATAGTATAATATTCATTTAGGATATTTACATATTCTATCTATCTATATCTATCTCTATAGATATAGATAGATTTCTAATTGATTCCAATAAAATTCTTAAAAATTCTTTATTTAATGTTTAGTAAACAAATATTGTATATTGTATTTTAATAGATTCTTTGAATCTCGACAATGGATTAAAAAAGGGTTATTATGATATCGAGTAGGCCGCTATGGTGAAATTGGTAGACACGCTGCTCTTAGGAAGCAGTGCTAGAGCATCTCGGTTCGAGTCCGAGTAGCGGCATGACATCTTATCTTCTAAAAAATGGGTCCTATAATGAACTCAATTCTTATTTCTATTCCTAGTATTTCGATTTTTTCATTATCATTATATATGGTATTTTCAACTTTAGAGCATATATTAACTCATATATCGTTTTCAGTCGTATCCATTTTAATTTCAATTAATTTGATAACCTTATTATTATTCAATGAAATTTTAGGATTATCTGATTCGTCCAAAAAAGGCATGATAATAACTTTTTTTTGTATAACGGGATTGTTATTTACTCGTTGGTTTTTTTCGGGCCATTTACCATTTAGTGATTTATATGAATCATTAATATTTCTTTCATGGACTTTTTCCATTTTTTATATAGTTCCTTACTTTAAAAAACATAAAAACTACTATTTAAATACAATAATCACACCAAGTGTTATTTTTACCCAAGGCTTTGCTACTTCGGGTCTTTTAACCGAAATGCATGAATCCTTAATACTAGTACCTGCTTTACAGTCTCATTGGTTAATGATGCATGTAAGTATGATGATATTGGGTTATGCAACTCTTTTATGTGGATCATTATTATCAGTAGCTATTTTAGTCATTATATTTCAAGAACTCATAAAAATTCTTGGTAAAAGCAAGAATTTTTATTTTTTAAATGAATCTTTTTCTTTTGCTGTAATCAAATACATAAATATAAGTGAAAAAAATAATGTTTTTAAAAAAACTTTTTTTTCGTCTTATAGAAATTATTTTAGATCTCAATTTATTCAACAATTGGATCATTGGGGTTACCGTACAATTAGTCTAGGTTTTATCTTTTTAACGATAGGTATTATTTCAGGAGCAGTATGGGCTAATGAGGCATGGGGATCATATTGGAATTGGGATCCAAAAGAAACTTGGGCTTTTATTACTTGGACTATATTCGCGATTTATTTACATACTAGAAAAAATAAAAAATTGGAAGATATAAATTCTTCAATAGTAGCCTCTATGGGCTTTCTTATAATTTGGGTATGTTATTTAGGAATAAATCTTTTAGGAATAGGACTACATAGTTATGGTTCATTTACACCTAATTGAATTAAAGTGAGTAAAGAACTCTACAAATACAGAAAACTTTCAATAATAGAGAACCCTTTAAATCAAATAATGTAATAGTGATTCAAGGGGTTCTCGCAAACAACAAACATCTTCCATTATAATTCAAATTTTTAATTAATTTAATACAAAAAGAAATCTATTTTTTTTTATTGTACATAGGATTTTTTTCAATTTTTTATTTTCTTTTTTCATTTATTTGTGAAAACTATCTATAAAAAATTAGATAGAATAGCTTCAACCTTGTCAGACGAAAATGAAAAAATAAAATCTGGATAAATACCAATACTTATTACGGGTATAAGGAGAGAAATTGAAATAAATAATTCTCTTGGCCCTGAATCAAAAAAATAAGAATTTGGTGTATTAAAAAGCTTGTATCCATAGAACATTTGACGTAAGATAGACAATGAATAAATAGGAGTTAATATCATTCCAATTGCTGTTACAAAAGTTATTAGTATTTTTGTGATTAAAAGATATTTTTGGCTGGTAATTATTCCCAATAATATTATCAATTCTGCAACAAAACCGCTCATGCCCGGCAATGCAAGAGAAGCCATCGATAAGATAGTAAAAACCGTGAATATTTTTGGCATTGGGATAGCCATTCCACCCATTTCGTCGAGATAAAGAAGACGTAGTCTATCATAACTAGTTCCCGCCAAGAAAAAAAGCGCAGCGCCAATAAATCCATGAGAGATTATTTGTAAAATAGCCCCGTTGAGACCGGTATCGTTTATAGAACCAATTCCTAAAATTAAGAAACCCATATGCGATACCGAAGAATAAGCTATTCTTTTTTTTAAATTACGTTGACCAAGAGATGCTGAAGCTGCATAGATTATTTGAATGGAACCTAATAGCATTAACCAGGGACAAAATATAGAATGAGCGCGAGATAATAATTCCATATTAATTCGAACCAACCCATATGCTCCCATTTTTAATAATATTCCGGCTAAAAGCATACAAGTGCTGTAATGTGCCTCTCCATGGGTATCTGGTAACCATGTATGTAAGGGTATAATTGGTAATTTGACAGCAAAAGCAATAAGAAATCCCATATACAATATTATTTCCAGCGCCACGGGATAAGATTGATTAGTTAATGATTCCAAATTTAATGTTGGTTCATTATAACCATATAAACTAATACCCAGAATTCCTAGTAATAAAAAAACAGAACTTCCTGCAGTGTACAAAATAAACTTTGTAGCGGAATACAAACGTTTTTTGCCGCCCCACATAGATAAAAGTAGATAAACGGGAATTAATTCTAATTCCCACATGATGAAAAAAAGTAAAATGTCTCGAGAAGAAAATGTTCCTATTTGACCACTATACATTGCTAACATTAGGAAATAGAATAATTGGGATTCTCGAGTAACTGGCTGAGCCGCTAACGTAGCTAAAGTAGTGATAAATCCCGTCAATAAAACAGGTCCTATAGAAAGTCCATCTATTCCAAATCTCCAGTAAAAGTCAAAAAAATGGATCCATTTATAATTTTCTGTCAATTGGATTAATGGATCATCCAATTCAAAATGATAACAAAATGCATAGGCTATTAGAAGGAGATCAATTAAACAGATACAAATAGTATACCACTTAATTACCTTATTTCCTTTATGGGGAAATAAAAAAATTAAGGAACCCCCGACTATTGGCAAAACTACAACTATTGTTAACCAAGGAAAATAATTCGTGATAAAAATAAAATATACTTAGACTAGAAAAACCCGCGCTGAAAAAAAAAGATTTGCTTTTTTTTTCAGCGCGGGTTTTTGCCGGTAAAAAAACGTATTTGTGTGTGGTTCTTTTTGAGACGTATCAATAAGCTAGCCCCATGCTTCGAGTTGTTTCATGCCATAAATAAACTCTAACACTTAAGAAATCCGTCGGACAAGCGGATTCACACCTCTTACAACCAACACAATCCTCTGTTCTTGGGGCAGAAGCAATTTGTTTAGCTTTACATCCGTCCCAAGGTATCATTTCTAATACATCTGTGGGGCAGGCTCGAACACATTGAGTACATCCTATACATGTATCATAAATCTTTACTGAATGTGACATTGGATCGTAATCCTTGAACATAAAAAATTCAACATTTTCAATCTAGTAAACTTGTAAACGAATCTAATATATCTATCTAGATAGATATATTAGACACCAGATGAATCAATGATTTATCAGAATTTTGCTAATCAAAATCGACTTATCGATTAATTAATAAAAAGAGAATACAACCAAGATACTTTGATTTCTTATGTTTGTTTTCACAAACATGATCATAAGTTATATATCATATATGCTAATTTGAATTGATTAATAGTACACACTTTTATAAATTCGACTTTTTTTTATCTTTTATGAGTAATACTATTTATTCAACAAATTCGATTGATTGATACGGGTGGATTTTCTATTCCGATAAATTGAGGAAACAATAGCCGGTCCGATAGCTGCTTCAGCGGCTGCAACAGCTATAACAAAAATTGAAAAAATATTTCCTTTTAATTGTCGACTATCAAAAAAATCAGAAAAGGTTACGAGATTTATATTAACTGCATTCAGTATAAGTTCAAGACACATAAGGGCTCTAACCATATTTCGGCTCGTGATCAACCCAAGGATGCCTATAGAAAATAAAAAGGAACTCAAAACAAGTGAATGCTCGAATATCATTGATCAACTCAACTCCTTATCAATTTGGATTCATTTCAATATGAACAAGAATTCAATGGATTTTATTGACTAAAGAATATAATAAGTCTACAACAAAATAATGTATTGGCAATAAAAAAAAAGATTTTCTACATAAATACTATTTTACGTTTACATAAAATTCAACGAAAATCAATGTGATAAAATCTAACAAAATTGAATTTGGATTTCTATTATTAGTTCTAAAAATTTCTTATTGGCGAGCCACGACAATTGCACCTATTAAAGCAACTAAAAGAATTATGGAAATAAGTTCAAATGGAAGAAAAAAATCTGTTGATAAATGAATTCCAATTTGTTGACTAGTACTTATCAAATCTTGCTCTATAATCTGATTTGGTCTTGTAGTCCAAATAATCCCGTGCCATGATGTATCTAGAATAGTTGTTATTAGTGAAACAAAAATACTTGTACAAACCATCAAAGTAATTCCATCCCCAATGGTCCAAGGACGAAAATCTTGAGAATATTCTGAACCATTCATGAACATCACAGCAAATATTATTAAAACATTTATAGCGCCCACGTAAATAAGTAGCTGTGATGCAGCTACAAAATGGGAGTTTAATAAAATATAGAATAAAGATATACAAACAAGAACAAATCCCAATGAAAAAGCAGAAAAAATTGGATTCGTAAATAATACTACTCCTAGACTTCCTAATATAAGACCCGATCCAAGAAAGACTAAAAGAAAATCATGTAGCGGTTCGGGCAAATCCATTATATGAAAAATAAGAGATAAAATAAATCGAAATTTCATGACCTTATTGATATGACCAGGAAAAGCTTATATATTAAATACTAAAAATTCTCTCCGCATTGAATTCAACCAAATCCTAAGATAATAAATGTGAATTTCTATAAGTACAGTTGTTCTAGGTTCAATGGCATTGTATTCTTTTCTTTATGTGAAAGAATAATTTCAAACTATATGAAAATGAAAGTATATATATAATGATTTGATATATATTCTAAGATTTTACTTTTTAGAAGAATTCTTTTTTTAAAAGAACTAATTTAATTTGATTTGAATTGTTCTAATTGTATAATCATCAATTACTGATACTGGTAAACGGCCCAAAGCAATTTGATTATAATTCAATTCGTGGCGATCATAAGTCGAAAGTTCATATTCTTCAGTCATTGATAAACAATTTGTTGGACAATATTCAATACAGTTACCACAAAATATACAGATTCCGAAATCAATATTGTAATTAAGCAAACGTTTCTTTCGAATATCTGTTTCAAGTTTCCAATCAACAACGGGTAGATCTATGGGACATACACGAACACATACTTCACAAGCAATGCATTTATCAAATTCAAAATGTATTCGACCACGGAAACGTTCTGATGAGATTATTTTTTCATAAGGATATTGAATAGTTACTGGTAACCTATTTGCGTGAGATAGGGTAATCATGAAACTTTGACCAATGTACCTTGCAGCTCGGACTGTTTGTTGACCATAATTTATGAATCCAGTTATCATAAAGAGCATATCTTGAATATCTCTGAATATTTTTTTTCTTTCTATTGTTTGAGACAAATTATGAATATAGAAAAGAAAGTCGACATTTTTTATAGTGAAAACAGTTGAGACGAAGTTGTTAATAATAGATTACCGAGCGAAATGGGTAAAAGAAACTTCCACCCAAGATTTAATAATTGATCTATTCTTAGCCTAGGCAAAGTCCATCTTGTTGTGATAGAAACGAATAATAATAAATAAGTTTTAGCTAGTGTAATAAAGATACCAATTATCGTTACAAAAACTCCATACGTTTTATTTATTTCAAAAAACTCAGAAACGAATATGTACGGAATAGAAATATTCGAACCACCCAAGTAAAGAACTGTTACAAATAAGGAAGAAATTAATAGGTTTAAATAGGAAGCAACGTAAAATAAACCAAATTTGATACCCGAATATTCGGTTTGGTAACCCGCTACTAATTCTTCTTCCGCTTCCGGTAAATCAAAAGGTAATCTTTCACATTCTGCTAGAGAAGAAATTAGAAAAACGACAAAACCCATAGGTTGACGCCACAAATTCCATCCCCAAAAACCATATTTGGATTGCGCATCAACTATATCAACTGTACTTAAACTGTTAGATAATACTAGTCGGTGATAACATTACTGTTACCACCTCTATTACAGAACCGTACATGAGATTTTCACCTCATACGGCTCCTTTAAAGCCTTAAAAAATCTAAGGACCGGGCCGATTATTTATCCATTGATATATCTCTAAGATAGATAAGATTCCATTTTATCGGACGGTTCTAAATTAGACTAATTGAATTCTGTCTGCTCTAATAAAAAATTCTAAAATAAATACAAAAGGTACTTCTGAATTTGTCTCATCCTTTAAATAAAAAACCAAAATTGAAATTGGTTGAGTAATAGCTTTATTCTTCCATAAAATACTCTTTTAGAATTATCAAGAACTCTCTCATCATTTTCGATTACGAAAAAGAATTACATGTTAATTTTCTAAATTATTACATGAATTCTATATCTATATTTATGGATATAAGACAAAAAAAAGGGGATCACTTTTTTTGTTCTTATCCTATTCTTTTTTGTGCAAGTAAAAAAAGGGACTTTAAAAAGTTAAAGGATTATTTCGTTCCTGAAAGTTATTTGTTTAATCATTGGATGGACGTATACTCTGGATCGGAATTGTGGGGAGTACTGCCTTATTTTTTCTACCAATTTAAAGCCCCAATTAGTATTCTTTTTATATTATATAAAACATAAATGTTCTTTTGGAGATTTTAAAAAATATACGTTACTAATCCTTTGTGTATCTTGGTGTTTCTAACCATCCATTCATTTTTTTTATTAATTTCTTATTGTTAATATATGTATGATAATTCATACAAATGATATTGAAGATCAAATAATATTGAAAATAAAAAAAGGTTGGTCTTTTGTGCCCGCTTCAAGACAGGATGACTAAGCAACCAACCTTGGGAGAAAGAACCATTTCTACTTATAATTCAAATTCAATTCCGTTTTTTTCACTTAATTCTTATACATAGAAAATGAGACTCAATACTTTTACTGCAATTTATTTGAAATCATCATACTTTCTATTAACTAGAATTCTTTTAGTATTCTAAAAATAATATTCAATAGAAGCTGTTTTATTGCACTCATATAACTATCTGATTCAATTTTTTAATCCGAATTGCGAAAAATAATAAATGGAATATGAATATATATATATATTCCATTTATTATCCTCCTTTACTGCAAAGTACTATAAAGAGGAGTATAGCAAATAGTATCAAAATTTTCTGTCTCAACGAATCGCACGTAGAGATATCGATAACACACATAGAGTTAATGGTATTTCATAACTAATCGATTGAGCAGCTGCTCGTAGACCACCCAAAAAGGAATATTTATTATTTGACCCATATCCTGACATAAGAAGTCCAATGGGAGCAATGCTCGAAATAGCAATCCATAAAAAAACACCAATACTCAGATCAGATAAAACAAAGTTATAGCCAAAAGGAATTACCGAATAACTTATTATAATAGATATGACCGATATGGATGGTCCTATACTGAATAAACGAATATCTCCTCTAGATGGAATAAGATTCTCTTTAAAAAGTAATTTGGTTCCGTCTGCTAAAGCTTGAAGAACTCCAAAAGGACCTGTGTATTCAGGTCCAATACGCTGTTGTATCCCCGCGGATATTTCTCTTTCTAACCATACAATTGCTAGTACACTTATTGTAATTCCCAATACAAGAATCAAAATAGGGGCAAATACCCATATAATTCTATATATCTCTTTAAAAGATTCCAATCTGAAAAAAAAATGGATATCTTGTATTTCTGTTATATCAATTATCATTTCAACGATCAACTTCTCCCATAATAATATCTATGCTCCCTAGTATTGTCATAATATCGGCCAATTTCATTCTTTTAACTAATTGAGGAAGAATTTGCAAATTGATAAAACCCGGTGGACGAATTTTCCATCTCCAAGGAAAACCATTTTGATCTCCTATTAGAAAAATTCCTAATTCTCCTTTTGGGGCCTCAATTCTTACATAAAGTTCTTGTTTTGGTAATTCAAAAGTCGGAGACGGTTTTTTACTAATAAATCGATACTCAAAATCATTCCATTCTGGCTCTTTTTCTCTATCAAAGCTGCGGATTTCTAAATTTTCATACGGCCCGCCGGGAATTGCTTCCAAAGCCTGTTGAATAATTTTTATGGATTCTATCATTTCACCAATTCGAACCAAATAACGAGCTAATGAATCTCCTTCTTTTTGCCATTGAACTTCCCAATCCAATTCTTCGTAACATTCATAATTATCAACTTTACGCAGATCCCATTGTATTCCGGAAGCTCGAAGCATCGGTCCCGACAAACCCCAATTTATTACTTCCTTTCCATCAACAACACCTACCCCCTCAACCCGTTGTAAAAAAATAGGATTTCGCGTAATAAGTTTTTGATATTCAACAATCCTTGTTAAAAAATAATCGCAAAAATCATAACATTTATCCACCCAACCATAAGGTAGATCAGTCGCTACCCCCCCGATACGAAAAAAATTATGCATCATTCTCATACCCGTCGCAGCTTCGAATAGATCATATATTAATTCTCTTTCTCTGAAAATATAGAAGAAAGGGGTTTGTGCACCAATATCTGCCATAAAAGGTCCTAGCCAGAGTAGGTGAGAAGCTATACGACTCAACTCCAACATAATTACTCGGATATAGCTAGCTCTTTTAGGTACTTGAATATTTCCCAGCTGTTCTGGTCCGTTTACAGTTATTGCTTCTGTGAACATCGTAGCTAAATAATCCCAACGTGTTACATAAGGGAGATACTGTATAATTGTTCGATTTTCCGCTATTTTTTCCATTCCTCTGTGTAAGTAACCCAATATTGGTTCACAAGCAATAACATCCTCACCATCTAGAGTAACAATAAGTCTAAGAACACCATGCATTGAGGGGTGATGAGGGCCCATATTGACTATCATGAAGTCCTTTCTTGTAGTTGAGATATTCATAGGTTTTTCCTCGATTTATTCTTCTATGAATCGCTTAAAAAAAGTTCATCAAAATTCAAGATCTAATAAATCGAATAATTAAGAATTACTCTTCAATTTAACGAATTCGTGACTCCCGAATATCAAATTGATTTATTAACTTTTTATAACGTATTCCATCTTTCTTTGACAAATAAGACAGTAATCGTTGCCGTTTTCCCAGAATTTTACGTAAACCCCTTTGAGACAAATAGTCTTTTCGATGCAATTCAAAATGTGAAGTAAGTCTTCGTATTCTATTGGTAAAATGGAATACTTGAAATTCAACCGATCCCGGGTTTTCTTCTTTTTTTTCTTGTGAAATAGCAGGTATAAATGAATTTTTTACCATAAAAAATTGAAAGTTTTTCCCCCCTCCTCGCTTTTTATAGATATTTTGATTGATCAGTAATAATAATGGACACTCATTTTTAATTTTTTTATAAAAATCTGAATTTCGAATTTTTGATTGTTTTTGACAATCGAATTAATTCTTATAAATAAAAAAAATCCAATATTAATAGATATAAAAGAGACTTTTTTTATGGATTTACCACAATTGGATACTTCTAAAAAAAAAGAGGATTTTGTTAATTCTTTTTTTTTTTTTGATCTAACGGATATATCATTGAATTTGTATCAATACTATAATGCGTGTCTATATTTATTTTATGTATATAGAAATTTGTCTTCTATATTACGATAAGTAAATAGAAGACAAATTTCTATTAACGAATTTTCAATCGTGGATACATATGTATCCTTACTATACTGAAACGGCTTCCATTATGGGTATTAAACCAATAACGATTTATACAAGCTAAATCTTCTAATCGATAATTTGGCCAAAGAAATATTTTGAAATTCATTATTTTTTTTTGCTCTTTCTCAAAATATTTTCTTTTTTTAGTCAAAATTAGAAAACAATTAGGGACTTTATTTTCATTAAAAACTATTGTGTTTCTATCCATACTATTTCTATTACTAGGATTTAAACAATTTATAATTCTCAATTCTCTACGACGTCTAGCGGATAAAATAGTTTCAGGAACAAGTAAATCATAATTTGTTTTTTCTTTTTTTTCTCTTATCTTTTGATCTCTTGTTCTTGTAATGTATTTATCCAAATTTTTCTTATTAACAGGACTTTTTTCTGAGTATTTTTTATAATTTTTGCGTTTATTCTTATGAATTAATGAAAGACCCAGAGTTTGATACATAAAAAATTGTTTATTGTTTTTTCTAGACAGACGAACCGGTTCAATAACAAAAATTTCTTTTTTCATAAAATTTTTATTTTTCTTTTTCCTTAAGCCCGGAAGAGTGAAATTCTTCTGATTTTGAATCATCATAATATCTAGACCAAGTTCTCCTCTTTGAATAGAAGCTATAGTAATTTCTCTTAAATTTTTCAATCTAATAAGGAGACAATATACTTGGACATTTTTAAATATTCTTTGACCTAAGAAATTTTTCCAGTTCAAATGTAAAGTTAAAAAATTTCTTCGTAAGAAATTTAGTTCTGCCTCCATCTTGTCTTTCTTTTTATTTATACCCTTACCATTCTTTTCACTGCCCGATTCTACATAATCTTTTTCAATATCTTTTGCTTGGTTTGAGAGAGATAATTCAAGATTTATTCGATCGGCGTATTTGGCTTGTGCTCGATTTCGAGTCTCTAATTCCAATTCAAGGGATTTTTTTTTTTTAGATGGTCTAAAAATATCTATTATTTTGTTATTTCTAGTAATGTTTTTTTTATTTTCACTAACATTTTGATTTACATTAAAATTAAAAAAAAGGAATTTGATTGGTATAACCCATGGGTTACTCCTATATGCATTATAAAATATCAAAAATTTTGAAAAGAACCAAAATTCCGGATTCGATTTGGAACGATTTAGTATTTCTCTATTGATTCCCATCCAATCGAAATACTTTCTATCCAGATTTTTCTCCATATCTTTAATACCATCTTCCGCTATATAATTCTTGATAAAGATATTACCTATTATATCCAATATATCAAAGAATTCTTTTTTATGGGTGTTGTAATTTGAAGAAATCACTTGGTTTTTATTCGCTTGAAAAAAGGGTCTAAATCCATAAATATATGAGTCTTTCTTATCTGCATAATTGATAAAATTATAGGATAAAAGATCATATGTATATTGTTTTTTAATTTTTTTTTTTTTTAATGCGTATACTTGTTGCTCTTTGTAAAGAATTAATCGGCTTTTTTCATATGAATCCCATTTGGTTAAATCTTTATGTTTAGCTACATGACATTCAATGGTTTTTTTTCTCCATTTTTGTGGTACTAATCTGGACCATCTACTTTCAGATAAGTAATATTGATAATAATGATCCCTTAACCAATTTGTCCATTGATTAATTACCGAATTGGGAGGGTTCTTTTGTTTTAATTTAGAATTAAATATCCCTTGTACTCCAAAAAAAGAATTCTTTATTTCGTTTTTAAGAAAAAAAAAATTTCCATGATATTGAAAAACAGATCTTAATTTATATAGGTTAATGTTAATAATCTGGGTTTGTAATAATTTAAAAAATACATATGCTTGTGACAAAAAGGAGACGTCACAAGAATTCTGTGAATTCATATTCCTAGTATTGAAATATTTTTGTATAATCGAAATAAAGCGAATTACACTTTGATTTGTTTTATCAGCTCTTTCGGCATTTGCTTCATTATTGTAAATGGATTTATTCCAAATTTTTTTTGTTGATTCAAGAAAAAGTTGTGTATTGATCCTAGGAATACAAATGATATATAAAAATATATCTATGTATATCCTTTTTATGAAAAATTTAAAAAAATAATATGATTTACGAGTTAATCGAACATTTATCCTTCTTTGTAATATCTGCAATTTTTTTTTTTTTAATTCTATCCTTTTACTATCATAAGTTGTTTTATTAGAATGAATATTTGTCTCTGAAATTATAAGTCCTATTTTCTTTTCTTCTTTTTTTATTTTTTCTATTTTTTTTCTAACTTCTTTTCTTTTAGCATTCACATCCTTTATTTTTTTTTTTGTCAATGAAGAATTTGCCAAATTTTTTGATTGAATTGGAACGGTTGCTTGGGAAATTATTGCACTATTCTGACAGATTGTTGAATCTTTTTTGCTTTCGCTTAATTCATCTTTTTTTTTGAATTTAATAAAGATAATTTTATTAAATTTTGTTATTTTTTGCGTTATAAATTGAATACTTTTGATGATCCATTTTGCTTTTTCTTTTAAAATATTTAGAAACAATTTCAAATTTTCCCTTAAAATTTTTCGAACTCGAAAAAGAAAAATTTGAAATTGTTTCGTTTTTTTTTTTAGTTCTTTAAAAATCGGATCAAAAAATGAAAATCCATTTTTGGTAGAACTAGAAAAGGGCAAGTCGACTTCCGTTCCCCAAATTGTTAAAAAACTAAAGTTCTTTTTTTTCATTGGATCTTTTTTCTTTTCATTGAATTGTAGCTTAGATTTGTGCCAAGGTTTTAGACGAAAAGGAAATAATATCTTTATCTGAATACCATCTATTAACCATTTTTGGGGAAATTCTCGTTCAGATAATGGAACGCCATTATACGTACATTTAATATAGATTTCTCTCTTCCAATCCCTAAAATCTTCTGACCATTCGGGAAATTGAAAAAAAAGTATACGAACAATATTTTTGATTATTATCAATGAAGGTAATATAATATATTTTCTAAGAATCGATTGGGTTATTAATAAAACACCTCTTATTACTTGAGCAAATATAATGCTATCCCAGGCTTCTGCTATTTCTATACGTTTTTTTTGCTCAGTTTCTTTTTTTTTTTTTTCTTCCTCTTTTTTCGAACTTTCTTTTGCCTTTTCGACTCTATAATACGAAATTATAAATTCTGTCTTTTTTCGCATCCAATTTTTTAACATAAAAAATATTTTAATTTTCATGGATTTGAAACTATCAAAAGAAAAGAATAAAGCTTTTTCAATTTTATCAAAAAAAAGAAGGGAATGCACACTTTTTTGAAAGAATTTCCAAGTAACTGTTTTACGCCTTTGAGCACGTATAGATCCTTTGATTATATCTCGTCGAAAATCCGATTGTTGGGAATAACGTATTAAAGCCAATTGGTTTTTTTTGTTTTTAGTATCTGCAGTATCATTATAAGTATTGTCTTTTTTAAAAAATTTAGATTTATTAGTCAAAATTACTACACGTTTGGCTTTTCTAGAACGAATTTCATAATTATCTGCTGCCCTTTTTCCTTCTAGTAGTTCCAATTCGTCAATAAATTTGTATGACCATCTAGGAACTATTTTACGGATTTCATTTTCATTTATTCTAATCCATTTAGTTCTATTTTTATTTACTATTGTTTTCTCGTTCAAATCTGTTCTAATTGCATCGAATAATATTTTTATTATTTGTTTTTTTTCTTCTTCATCTTCAGAATCCATTTTTATTTGTTCATGTTCTGGAAATAAATAGAGTGCTTTAAAACTCAAGCTTGCTAATGATTTTTTTGAAAATTGACTGATTAGATTAAAAAAAAAAAATGTAGTTACTAATGATTTTCTATCAAATGTACTTATTTCCTCCTCCAATTCCGAATAATTATTATTTTGATAAATATTATTATAAAGAAGAATACCATAAATTTTATTTATCAAAATATTAGTTTTTTTGTAAGTTTTGTCATGTTGGATTGAGGGTGAAAAACCATTTTCGATTCGTCCACGAAAGGGTCCGTTCAAGAAAGGATCATATATTTTAGTTAAGTATTTTGTTTTAGTTTCATCATTACATAATCGAATTCGATTTTCAAATATATCCAGAGAAAAAAATTCATTATCTATACCTTTTGCTCTATTTATAAATTCATTACTCAGTTTATTTCTTTTTTTTTCATTAGTATAGTTCCAATAATTAGACAATTCCTCATAGGAAATTATATCTCTTGTAAAGA